CTAAAATCTTAGAATTACTTTATTCTAAAATCTTAGAATTATAATTCTTTATTAAATTTGCAGTTTAATTGAATAAGATTTACTGTTGCGAAGTATGATCACATCTATTGTAAATAAGGGGCACTGAACACTGATCGCATTTAAAGGCCTGCCTAGATGTAACAAAGGGTCATCCTAGTTTAGCCACATCTAACAATTAATAAATTCGGAGAGAAAGATAGATGATCTCATCTAGCTCTAAATCCCCTTGATTTAAATCCGACAGAGATAAGTCAATTAAATCGTAGCATACTTCTCTTTTATATATCCAGATAACCGATAGACATGAGTTTTGGCGTTAATAATCGTCTAGCAACTAGACGATTATTAATTAAAATGTAGTAAAAAATTTCAACTTGGCAGAAAAATGCAATAAATTTAGAATTTATTTATGAATTACAATTCAGTTGAAAGACTAATAGAGAATTACTCTTTTTTATATTTTCAAAATATATACTTGTATAGTTAAAAAGTCCTATATTATTGGTGTAATAATAAAAAATAAAAAATACATAATTGTAATTAATTGTCTTATGAACACATAAGGAAATTCAATGGGCATTGCCCCCAAAAAAGTGAGAATAATAAAAATATTAATAAAAGTTCAGTACAAAATTTTATTTTTTAAATTAAAATAAAAGGATAATAACTTGTTTTTTATGGTGAAGGAAAATGAAATGATAATTAAAATAGATATTAATAGAGCAATTACTCCTCCTAATTTATTAGGAATTGAACGTAAAATAGCATAAGCAAAAAGAAAGTATCATTCTGGTTGAATATGCGGTGGGGTAATTATAGGATTTGCTATATTGAAATTTTCTGCATCTATTAAAATATAGGGATATTGAAGAACGATTAATGAAAATAAACTAAGTACTAGCAATACTCCTAGAATATCTTTAATTGAAAAATACGAATGGAATGGAATTTTATCAATATTTAAGGTAATTCCTAAAGGATTTGAAGATCCTTTTTCATGAATTATTATAATATGAATTATTACTAAAAATAATAAAATAAATGGAAGAATGAAATGTAAAGAAAAGAATCGAATTAAAGTGTTATTATCTACTGAAAAACCACCTCAGATTCAAAATGTAATTATTTGTCCAAAATATGGAATAGCAGAAATTAGGTTTGTAATTACAGTTGCACCTCAAAATGACATTTGTCCTCAAGGAAGGATATATCCTAAAAAGGCTGTAGCTATTAAAGTTAAGATAATTAAAACTCCTGACAACCATACTTTAAAGAAAAAAAATGAGGAATAATAGATACCACGAGCAATATGAATATACATGAAAATGAAAAATATGGAAGCCCCATTTGCGTGGATTGATCGAATTAACCATCCATAATTTACATCTCGTTGAATATGGGAAATTATTGAAAAAGCAGTTGAAATGTCTCTTGAGAAATTTATTGCTAAGAATAAACCGGATAAAATTTGAATTATTAAGCATATTCCTAACAAAGATCCAAAATTCCATATATATGAAATATTTGAAGGAGTAGGTAAATTTTTTATTGAATTTAAAAGTTGAAGTATCATAAGTTATTTTTATTGGTCTTATATTTGAATTTGTTAATTTTAATACAACGAATAAAGTCAAAATTAAATAAGTTATTATTAATATAATTAAATTTATAAAACAAAAAAAATAAATCTTATTTAAAATTTCATTTTTGATGTTTTCAAAATGAAATTCTCAGTTGATAAAAACTGACATAAAAAATAAGCTAATAAGTATTATTCAATTTAATGAAATTTTATTATTAGGGCTTAATCTAACTATGTATATAAAAATAATTAGCATTCCGCCTAAAATTAAAAGGATTATAATTAATGAAATTAAAGAGAATTGGGAAAATAAATAAAAAGCTAAAGATATATATAATGTTAGTAATATAATGGATATAAGTATTATAATTGGGTGAGTTATTATTATAAAAAAAATAGATATGATTATAATTATTGAGATTTCAGAAAATAATATATTTTAGTATATAAATTTTGGAGATTTAAAGAGAGAGAATCTTTTCTGATGTTAAAAGGAATTCCAAATTTGGTTTACAAAACCAACATTTTAAATAAATTATTTTAACTTATGTTAAGACTAACTTTTACTATTTATTTCGTTGGAATTTTTTCATTTATTCTTAATCGATTTCATTTGATACTTTTATTAATAAGAATTGAATTTATATATTTATCTTTAATGGTAATATTTTTTTATAATTCCATAATATTAAGCATTATTAACGTATTTGTTTTTTTAACAGCAATTGTATGTGAAGCCTCTATTGGCTTAAGTTTGCTTGTAATAATTAGGTTTTATTATGGTAATGAAATAACAAGATCTTTTAATTTAATTAAATGTTAAAATTGATTTTAATGAGAATATTAATTTTATGTTTATTTATGTACTTGGCTCAATTCCAAATAATTGTTATGATAATTTCTTTATTTATTATTACATTTTTTTTATATTATAATAATATAAATATAATTTCACCATTTTTTGGAATTGATTTAATAAGTTTTATACTAATTATATTAACTATTTGAATTTCATTTTTAATACTTTTAGCAAGAACTTATTTAGGGGTCAGAAATAATAAAAACTTTGTTTTTTATTTAAGAATAATAATATTTTTATTAATTGTTTGTTTTAGAGTATTGAATTTATTATTTTTCTATTTCTTTTTTGAATCAGTTTTATTCCCTATTGTTATAATTATTTTTGGCTGGGGAAGACAGCCGGAACGGCTTCAGGCTGGGTTTTATATGTTAATATATACTTTATTCGGTTCATTGCCTTTATTAGTAATAATTTTAGTATTTAAAACAAGCTCATTAATGTATTTGTTTCTTGAATATTATTCATTGGAAATAGGAATTTTTTTTCTATTAATAATTTTAGGTTTTTTGGTAAAAATTCCAGTCTTTTTTTTCCATCTCTGACTTCCAAAAGCTCATGTTGAAGCCCCGATTTCTGGATCTATGATTTTAGCTGGTGTTTTGCTAAAATTAGGGATTTATGGAATTTATCGTTTTAAATATTTTTACTTTAATGAAATAATAAATTTTAATTATTTTTTAATAATTTTGTCCCTTTGAGGAAGAGTTTTAGTTAGAATTTACTGTTTATTTCAGGTAGATATTAAGTCATTAATTGCATATTCTTCTGTATGTCATATAGGGATTGTATTTTCTGGCTCTATCAATTTTTTATTTTTAGGTTCTTATGGGTCGTTATTATTAATAATTGGACATGGACTTTGTAGATCAGGATTGTTTTGTTTGGCAAATTTAATCTATGAGCGATTCTTTACACGAAGAATTATGATAATTAAGGGTTTAATGAAAATCTTTCCTTCTCTTTCCTTATTTTGATTTATATTTTCAATTGTAAATATGTCTGCCCCTTTAACTATAAATTTAATAGGGGAGTGATTCTTATGTATTGGTATCTTAAAATGGAGTTTATTTTTTATTTTTCCTATTATAATGATAATTTTTATAAGAGCTTGTTATTCTATATATATGTACAGTTATTTAAATCATGGAAGAGGCTGATTAATATGAAGTTCTAAAAGAATTTCTGTACGAGAATACAATTTACTATTATTACATTTAATTCCTTTATTTTTATGGTTTTTGAAAATAGAATTTTTTTTTAAATGAATTTGTTTAATTAGTTTAAGTTTAAAATAATAAATTGTGGATTTATAGATATTTTATATTAAACAATTTTTGTTAAATGGAGAATAATACTAATTTCTTTAAGTTTTACATTTTTCTATTTCTTTTTTGTAAATATTTTTACTAAAAGATTTTTAGTAATTGAATATTTAATTTCTTGACTATCTAGAATTGATATAAAATTTTACTTTTTATTTGATTGAATCAGAAATTTATTTATTAGAATTGTTCTATTAATTTCTAGAATAGTAATTTTATACAGAAGAAGGTATATAAATAGTGACAAAAATAAAAATTGTTTTTGCATTATTGTTTTATTGTTTGTTTTATCAATGGTATTACTAATTTTAATGCCAAATATACTAATAATCATTTTAGGCTGAGATGGATTAGGATTAGTATCCTATTGCTTAGTTATTTTTTATCAAAGAGTAAACTCCTATAATTCAGGAATAATAACAGTAATTAGAAATCGAGTAGGGGATGTAATGATTATTATGTCTTTAATTTTTTTTTTCAATTATGGTACTTTAGATTTTTTATCTCTAAAAGAAATAGAATATTTATTAGGAATTTTAATTATTTTGGCTGGAATAACTAAAAGAGCACAAATTCCTTTTTCTGCTTGACTCCCAGCAGCTATAGCTGCTCCCACACCAGTATCTTCTTTAGTTCATTCTTCAACATTAGTGACCGCAGGTGTATACTTAATAATTCGTTTTAATTTTTTATTTAATGTAAATAGAAACTCAATATTTTTATTAAAAATATCATTAATTACTATGGTAATAGCAGGAATTAATGCATTTTTTGAAACAGACTTTAAAAAAATTATTGCATTTTCTACTTTAAGACAGTTATCTATAATAATAATTATTGTCTCATTAAATATGTTTGAACTAGCATTTTTTCATTTAGTAATACATGCTATTTTCAAATCAATATTATTTTTATGTGCTGGGTTAATCATTCATTTTATGAATGGGATTCAAGATATTCGAATATTGGGAAATTTTTTTAAAAATAGCCCTGTAATTATAAGGTGTATATTGATTTCAATTTTATCTCTAATTGGTTTCCCCTTCATTGGCGGATTTTATTCAAAAGATTTAATTCTAGAATTTTTTTTATTTAAAGTAAACAATTTAATTTTATTATTTATATTTATTTTAGGAGTGATTTTTACTTTCTTGTATTGCTTTCGTTTGCTATATTTTATAATATTAAAGGGAATTCTTTTTGTAAATTTTTATAAAATAGAATTTGATAAAAAATTAATTTATCCAATCTATATCCTTACCTTATTTTTACTAATTTCAGGTAACTTCCTATTTTGAATAATAATTTTAAATAATAAAATTATATTTATTAGAGTTTTATCAAAATTATTTGGCTATTTATCTCTGTTAGGGGCAACCTATGTTTTATACTTTGTTTTAAAAAGTTTTCTGAAAACTAGATTTAATTTAGAGTTTTTCTATAAAATATGATTTATATCATCATTGACCAGAATAATTTTTATATTTAATAATAAAAAAATATTAAAAATAACAATAATAGATTGAAAATGAATAGAAATAATAGGACCAACTGGGTTAAAAAACGAATTTCATGAATTTTCTTTATTAAGATTTTGAATTAATTTATTGACTTTTAATAAAATTTTAATTTTAGTAATATTGCTAATAATTTTAATTATTTAAAAATCTTTATAGTTTATTATTAAAATATTACACTGAAAATGTAAAGAAATCTTAATTAAAGATAAATTTAATTTCTAATCTTTAGTGTAAAAAGCACGAAAAATTTTGATTTTTTAAGAAATAATTTTATTTATTAGGATTAATAGTAAAAGTATAAGTGTACATAATTTATCCTATCAAGATAACCCTTTAATTTCAGGCATTTTACTTGTTGCGAAGTATGATCACATCTATTGTAAATAAGGGGCACTGAACACTGATCGCATTTAAAGGCCTGCCTAGATGTAACAAAGGGTCATCCTAGTTTAGCCACATCTAACAATTAATAAATTCGGAGAGAAAGATAGATGATCTCATCTAGCTCTAAATCCCCTTGATTTAAATCCGACAGAGATAAGTCAATTAAATCGTAGCATACTTCTCTTTTATATATCCAGATAACCGATAGACATGAGTTTTGGAAAATTTTATCAAAGGTAAGTAAATTAATTAAAATCAATAATTTTATTAGTTTCGATAATTAGATTTGGTTAAAAGGAAAAATTAGCTCTAAATTCTTTATAATTTATCCTGGATTTTTTAATTAAATTAGAAGATATAATTTATTTAATAATTAAATGTTATTGAGATTTAGAGTAATCTCTAGTTAATTTTGTGCCAGCAACAGCGGTTATACAAAAAGAGAATTTTTTTATTAATAATTTAATTTATTTATTAAAACTTTTAAATTAAAAATAAGGTGAAATTTTTTTTTAATTATTGTTTTTAATTTTAAAAAAATGAAAATTCTATAATAAACTAGGATTAGATACCCTATTATTAAGAAAAATTATATTGTTAGTATATAAATTGTATGAAAACAAAAAATTATGGCGGTATTTTAAGCTTTTCAGAGGAATTTGCTCTTTAATGGATAAAACACCTAAATCTTACTAAATTTAGTTAAGCAGTTTGTATACCACTATTTAAGTAATAATTTGCTATTATTACTAAAATTTATATTAATTAAAAAAAGTTAAGTCAAGGTGCAGCATAAATTTTAGTATGAAGTGAATTACATTTCTTTTAAGAAAAATTTGTTGAAAATAAAATTTAGGATTTGAAAGTAAAATTTTAATAGAAGGAAAATTTGAATTAAGCTCTAAAATATGTACATATCGCCCGTCGCTCTTTCTTAAAGATAAGTCGTAACAAAGTTAAAGTACTGGAAAGTGCTTTAAAAATGAAATCATTAGATGTTTCACTTACAATGAAAATTTGTTTAAAAACCATTTTTAAATTAAAATAAATTAGTTATTTTTCTTTATTTTACAAAAAAATATACAATCTAATTATTTCAATTTTAAACTGAAAAGGTTATCTTTTTTAATTTAAAAGTAATTAATTGTACCTTTAGCATAAGGGGTTTTTTAAAAAAACTAAACATTTATTGTTTTCGAAGCTAACTGATCTATTTTATTTATATGAAATATATTTAAAAATGTTTTTAAAAAATTTAATAGAAGTGAAATTCTTTCCAAAGTTGGGGATATCTAATTTTAATAAAAAACGAAAAGTTTTCTTATAAATGAAATATTTTATGTAAATTTATAAGTAAATATTTAAGGGATAAGCTTTAAATATTAATTATATAAATTCATAATTAATTTTAAAAAGAAATAAAATTTTTCTATTATTGTTATAAGTAATTAATAATTTATATTAATATAATTAATAATTTTATTTAAAATTTAAAAAATATATTTTAAATATGAATATGAAAATATTAGTAAAATATTTTTTGTATATTATAAACAATATAATTAATTTTATATTTAAAAAATTAAACTTTAAGAATTCGGCAAAAAAATTTTTTGACTGTTTATTAAAAACAATGTATTTAGACCATAATAATTAAATATAAGTTCTGCTCAATGAATATTTAAATTGCTGTAGTATTTTGACTATACAAAGGTATTGTAATAAGACTTTAATTGAGTGCTAAGAGAATGGATTTTCAAAAAAATTCTTTTTTAAGTTTAAAAATTAAAGTTATTTTTATTTGTGAAGAAACAATAATAAAAATTAAAGACAAGAAGACCCTATGAATTTTTATGAACTTTAATATTTAATTAAATATTAAAGTTTATTTAATTGGGGCGATTGAGAAAGATAAAAAACTTTTTTTATTTAAAGAGATCCATTATTAATGATTTTATGTAAAAAATACTCTAGGGATAACAGCGTAATAATTTTAGATAGATCTTATAGAAAAAATAGTTTGCGACCTCGATGTTGGATTAGGATACTTGTTTAATGAAGAAGTTAAATAAAGAAGTTTGTTCAACTTTTAAAATCCTACATGATCTGAGTTTAGACCGATGTGAATCAGGTTGGTTTCTATCTTAATTATAATTATAAATTTTTAATTAGTACGAAAGGAATTTTAAAAAAATATTTTATTTCTGATTTAACAGTTTTTGCATCAATTTTTGGAATTATTAAAGTGACAGATAAAATGTGAGGAATTTAAGCTTCCTTTATGATTAATTTCCTTTAATAATTTTAAATTCACTAATTTTTATAATTTTATTACTCATAGTTTTATTAAGAGTAGCCTTTTTCACGCTTTTAGAGCGGAAGATTTTGGGCTATTGTCACATCCGAAAGGGTCCAAATAAAGCGGGAATTATAGGATTATTTCAACCATTTAGAGATGCCCTTAAACTCTTTAGAAAAGAAATAAATTTCATATTTTATATAAATATTTTAATTCATATAATTTCCCCAATTCTAAGAATTTTGTTAATAATAATAATTTGATTTATCTTTATATTTACCAGAAATACTGTTTACATAGAAATGAGAATTATTTATTTTTTATGCATTTCAAGAATAAGAGGGTATACAATTTTATGAAGAGGATGGTCTTCTAATTCAAAATATTCTCTTATTGGGTCTTATCGAGGATTTGCTCAAGTAATTTCATATGAAGTAAGAATAGCTATAATAATTATTAGAGTTTGTCTGATCAGACAAACTTATGGAATTTTTTCTTTATTAACAATTCAGGAAAATTGAATATTAATTTTAAGCTTTTCTTTTTTATTTCTATTATGAATATTAATTTGTTTAGCGGAAACAAATCGAAGTCCATTTGATTTAGCAGAAGGAGAATCAGAATTAGTATCAGGATTTAATATTGAATACGGTTCGTGATTATTTGCTTTGATTTTTATATCAGAATATGGAATGATTATAGCTATTAGTTTACTAACTAATTACATATTTTTTGGCTTTAAAATTTTAAGAAATATAATAATGCTAGTAATTATAATTATATTTATTATAATTCGAGGAACTTATGTTCGTTATCGTTATGACAAATTAATAATAATAGCTTGAAAAGTAATTCTTCCCCAAACAATTTTTACATTTTTTATTACTTTTTTCATTGTAATTATTTTCAACAGTTTTTGCATCAATTTTTGGAATTATTTAAGCTTTTAAAGAATATAACAACGAAAATGTTAAGTGTTTTTTACACCACTTAAAAATAAAGATTAAATGAAAACTCATTAATATTAGGTTAGAAGCCTAAACTTATTAATCTTCTTAACTTATCAGTAAAATTTAATAGGATAATCAATTAATTCATTAACAGTGAAATGCCTCTATTTTGGCTTCTATTAAAAACAGAAATTATTCTAAGTTCAGGTCGAAACTGAATGCAATATGATCGCTTTGTTTTTAGAAAAGGTAAATACAACTTCTAATTGCAAATTAGATTTTATAGACTTTTAAATACTTTTCTATTTTAACCAATCAATTATTCCTAATTTTCATTCGAAAATTAGGCCTATGAAAATAATAAAATTTACAATTAGAAAAGATAAAAATAAATAGTAATTATAATTCATAATTATTGGAAATGGAATAATAATTACAATTTCAACATCAAAAATTAAGAAAACAATTCCAATATAAAAAAATTTTAAAGAAAAAGGAACTCGGGAAAAAGAGAAAGGATCAAATCCACACTCAAAAGGGGATAATTTTTCTTTATTTTTTAAGTTTTTAAAATGTAAAATTACAAATATTATTAAAATTAATAGAGGAATTATAAATATAATACAAATGTTAGTAAAAATTATTTAATTTAAAAAAACTTTTTAATTGGAAATTAAATGTACTGTTTATACTAATTAAATTAATAAATTCACCAATATATAAATGTAAATAAAAACAACCATACTACATCAACGAAATGTCAATATCAAGCAGCGGCTTCAAAACCAAAAAAATGTTCACAAGAAATTAGTCTGTTTTTAATACGTTGTGCAGAAACAATTAAAAAGATTGTTCCAATAATTACATGAATCCCATGAAATCCAGTAGTTAAAAAAAAAGTAGAGCCAAAAATCCCATCTGAAATTGAAAACTGAGCTTGATAATATTCGAAAAGTTGAAATATAGTAAATAAAATTCCCAAAGCAATAGTAATTTTTAATGAAAGCAATGAATTACTCATATTTCCTATTATAATAGAATGGTGACTTCAAGTAACAGAGATTCCTGAAGAAATTAAAATTGTGGAATTTAAAAGAGGAATTTCAAATGGATTAAAAGGGAAGATATTTTTAGGAGGTCAAATTCCCCCAATTTCAATATTGGGAGATAAACTTCTGTGGAAAAATGCTCAAAAAAAAGAAACGAAAAAGAAAACTTCAGATAAAATAAATAATAATATTCCCAATTTTAAACCTTTTAATACTCATATTGTATGAAATCCTTGATAAGAAGCTTCCCGAGAAATATCCCGTCACCATTGAAAAGATGATAAAATTAGAATGATTAATGCTATTAAAGATAAAATATAATTATAATTATTAAAGTAATTAATAAAGCCTAATGTTAAGCAAAGAGCTGAAATAGAACTAGTTAAAGGTCAAGGTCTTTTTTCTACTAAATGAAATGGATGAAATATCATAAGTTATACTTCATTAATATATAATGAAATTAAAGTAACAAATACAAAACTTTGAATAATTGCAACAGCAGTTTCTAAAATTATTAATATAACTATAATAGGGATAGTAATTAAAAACATTAAATTATTTAATAAAGATAAGGAGGAAAGAAGATGAATAAGTAAATGACCTCTAATTATATTGGCCATTAATCGAACAGACAAGGTAATAGGTCGAATTAAATTTCTTACAGTTTCAATTAAAACCATAAAAGAACTTAAAAAAATCGGAGAGCCTAATGGAACTAAATGGGTTATAAATTTATTAAATTTATTAAACAATCTAAAAACAATTATTCTTAATCAAATAGGAAAGGCAAGATATATAGTAAAAATTAAATGACTTGATGCGGTAAAAACGTAAGGAATTAGTCCCATAATATTTGCAAACAAAATACAAATAAAAATAGAAGTAAATAGAATAATATTTTTTAGTTTTGAAGATTTTAAATTATTTATTATTTCTTGGAAAAATTTTTTCAGAAGAATTTTCCAAGAAATAATAAATATTGAAGAGGAAATTCAATAAAATGAAGGATATAAAATTATAAATATACTTATTACCAATCAGTTTCAGCTAAATCAAGTTGAGGTTGAAGGATCAAAAATGGAAAACAAATTTATTATCATTTAAATAGTAAATTGTTAATTTTTTTAAAATTTGTTAAATTATTTACCTTGAAAGATTTTATAAAAAAAGTTATGATTATAATTATAATTAATAAAATTATAATTAAAATTGTAATTAATAGTCAATTCATTGGAAAAATTTGTGGTATGTAAAAAACACTTTTAGTAATTAAAGAATGACATTCTTTTGTTATTTAATTTAACTAGTTTTTTCATTGAAAGTATAGATACTATAAATTGGTTTAAGAGACCATTGCTTAATATTTCAGCCATTCAATGCTTTAACTAGAAATGAATTTGATAAAGTTTTTTATTTTTACAATTTCAAGTGAAATTGGTATAAAACTATGGTTTGCTCCGCAAATTTCAGAACATTGGCCATAAAATATTCCAGGACGTTTAGCAAAGGAAAATGCTTGATTTAAACGTCCTGGAATAGCATCTATTTTAATTCTCAAAGAGGGAAGTGATCATGAGTGGATTACATCCGCTGACGTAATTAAAAATTTAATTGTAGTGTTAAAAGGAATAACTAGATTATTATCTGTGTCTAACAATCGAAAAGAATTTTTTATTATTTCTTGTTCTGGAATTATGAAAGAATCAAATTCTTTATTAAAGTCTGAATATTCATAAGATCAATATCATTGATGGCCAATAATTTTAATAGATATTTGTGATGAAAATAACTCGTCAGTTAAATAAAGTAAATGTAAAGAGGGTATTGCAATAAAGATTAAGGTAATAGCTGGGATGATTGTTCAAATAATCTCAATTTCTTGCCCTTCTATTATTGAACGTCTAGTTAAATTGTTAATAATAATATTTATTACTATATAGATAGTAATAATAGTAATTATTAAAATAATTAATATTGAATGATCATGAAAAAATCTTATTTGTTCTATAATTGGTGAATTTCTGTCGGGAAATGAAATTAAAGATCATGTTATCATAGGTTTATTTAATAATAATATTATTTTGATTAAAAGTGTGCTCAGATGGGGGAAAATTTAATATTCATTCAATTGATGAATTTGTAAATTGAGTAATAATAATTTTCTTTTTTTCAATTATTGATGATCAAATAATGAAAATTATTAGTATTGTTCCAATTAAACTGATTACAGAGCCTACAGAGGAAATTATGTTTCATTTTGAAAAAAAATCTGGGTAATCTGAATATCGTCGAGGTATTCCTCTTAATCCTAAGAAATGTTGCGGAAAAAAAGTTATATTAACACCAATGAAAGTAATTAAAAATTGTCTTTTTGTTAAAATTGAATTAAAATTTAGGCCAAAGAATAATGGGAATCAATGAATGATTGCACCTATAATAGCAAAAACCGCTCCTATTGAAAGAACATAATGAAAATGAGCAACTACATAATATGTATCATGGAGGATAATATCAATGGATGAATTGGCTAATATAATTCCTGTTAATCCCCCTACAGTAAATAAAAAGACAAATCCTAAGGCCCATAAAATCGGAGTATTAAATTTTAAATTTGTACCGTGGAGGGTTGCTAATCAGCTAAAAATTTTAATTCCGGTTGGGACAGCAATGATTATTGTGGCTGAAGTAAAGTAGGCCCGAGTGTCAATGTCTATTCCTACTGTAAATATGTGATGTGCCCAGACAATAAATCCCAGTAATCCAATTGCTAATATAGCATAAATTATGCCTAAATTACCAAAAGGTTCTTTTTTACCTGTATGAAAACAAATGATTTGCGAAATTATCCCAAATCCTGGTAAAATTAAAATATAAACTTCTGGGTGTCCAAAAAATCAAAATAAGTGTTGATATAAAATTGGGTCTCCTCCTCCTGAGGGGTCAAAGAATGAGGTGTTAAAATTTCGATCTGTCAAGAGTATGGTAATTGCACCTGCAAGAACAGGTAAGGATAGCAGAAGGAGAATTGCGGTAATTAGAACTGATCAAACAAATAGCGGTATTCGTTCTAAAGTTATTCCTAAAGATCGTATATTAATGATAGTTGTAATGAAATTAATAGCCCCTAAAATTGATGAGGCTCCTGCTAAGTGGAGTGAAAAAATTGCTATGTCTACTGAGGGTCCATAATGAGACAAATTAGATGATAATGGAGGATATACAGTTCACCCTGTACCCGCCCCTCTTTCAACTAAAGATGAATTAATTAATAAGAATAAAGAGGGAGGTAATAGTCAGAATCTTATATTATTTATTCGAGGAAATGCTATGTCAGGAGCGCCTAATATTAATGGTACTAATCAATTTCCAAATCCCCCAATTATAATTGGTATAACTATAAAAAAAATTATGATAAAAGCATGAGCAGTAACGATTACATTATAGATTTGGTCATTTCCAATTAATGTACCAGGTTGCCCTAGTTCTATTCGAATTAAAATTCTTATTCTTAGACCTAGCATTCCGGCTCAAGCACCAAAAATTAAATATATTGTTCCAATGTCTTTATGATTGGTAGAAAATATTCATCGCGGTAAAATGGCTGAAATTTAGGCGATAAATTGTAAATTTATTTATGGATAACTCCTTTTGCTAAGATTTATGTGGAATAATTTTTACTTTGAAGGTAAATAGTTTTTTTAACTTAAAATCTTATAAAATTAAATTAATTGTAATAAAAGTAATAATGATAATATTTATCAATAAGTTTTTAAACCTTCAAAAAAAATTTAAATTAATATTTAATTTATTGAAAGTTACTAAAGCTGGAGTAATTATTCGAATATAAATAAAAATGTTTACTAAAGACGATAAAATCAGAATAATTATAGTAATAATTGAATATTTAATAATAATTGTAATAGCTACAAATTTAATTACAAACCCCATAAATGGGGGTATTCCGCCAAGAGATATTAATAGTATGATTATTCTGATTTTATCATTATTTAATAATTTTATATTTATTATATTATCCAGAGAATTAATGTTATTTTTTTTTAGAATTTTAATAATTGAAAAAATTATAATAAAGTAAATTGTTATATAAGATATTCAAAAATTTCTTGAAGAATATATTATAATGATTATTCAACTTAAATGAGAAATGGATGAAAAAATTAAAATTTTTTTAAAAAGTTTTAAGTTGAAGATTATAACTGCTCTTATAATAACAGATAAAATTCTAATAAAAAAAGTAATTTTACTTTTTATTTGAGATAAAATAAACAAGGGAATTAGTTTTTGAATGGTAAGAATAATTATGAAGGAATTGTATTCTAAAGTTTCTCTGATTAATATTAATCAAGAATGAAAGGGAATTATAGCTAATTTAATTATTAAGGCAATATTAATTAATGTTTCATTAATTATAGAAAAATTTATAATTGTCATTGAGGAGGCTATAAAGAATATAATTGAAGAAAATGATTGAATAATAAAATATGTGATTATTCTATTACAATTTTCTATTTTATTTTCTTTTAAAATAGGAATAAACATTATTATGTTTATTTCTATTATAAGCCAAAAAATAAATCAGCTTTTTGAGGAAATTGAGATAATAATTGTTAATATAATTATTCATTTTATTAAATTTTTAAAAAAAATTAATAAAGGAATTAATCATTTTTGGGGTATGAACCCACTAGCTTTTTTAGCTTACTTTATT